CAAATCTTGAAATTCGAAACTCCCAGTTATCCAATAAAGACCTAAAATTCCTAATAATAAACCAAAATCCCCTACACGATTAGTTACAAAAGCCTTTTGACAAGCATTTGCTGCAATAGGTCGTGTGAACCAAAAACCTATTAATAAATAAGAACACATTCCAACTAATTCCCAAAAAATATAAACTTGTATCAAATTAGAACTAGTAACTAATCCTAACATTGAAGTATTAAAAAAACTCATATAAGCAAAAAACCTCAAATATCCTTGATCATGAGACATATAATTGTCACTATAAATCAGAACCAAAATTCCAACAGTTGTAATTAATATTGACATAATAGAAGTAAGTGGATCAATAAAGTAACCGAACTCAAAAGAGAATTCATTATTTATGGTCCAAGACCATAGATTTTGATGAATGCAATTTCGAGTTATTTCTTGAATAGATAGATAGAATGAGAAGATCATAACTATAGTTAACAAAAAAATACTAAGAAAAGTCCACATACGACGAAGATTCCTTGTTGCTGTCGGAAAAAGTAAAAGTCCAACTCCTAGTAAAATAGGAACTGGAAGTGGAATGAAAGGTATGACCCATGAATATTGATATGTATGTTCCATAAAATAAAAAACTTTCTTCTTAATTAATTATTTCTGATTCACTGGTTTCTATCTTTTTTTTTTCAAAGAAAGGGGGCACAGGCAAACCTAACTGGAATTTTTTTCGAATTAGTATGAGTCCTTCATAAATCCTTCAAAAAATATATCTACATATATTCAAATCAAAAAATTAGAAGTGATTAAATAATATCACTAAGTTACTGTGAAAAATAAATAATTATTTTTCTTTTTATTATTAATACTAAAATACTAAACAAAATTTTGATTTTATGCAGATACAGACAACGTCAATTATTATTACGTAATACAATAATTTATATACATATATTTAAGAATAGAACAAAGATTTACACGACAAAAAAGTATTTGATATTAATCATAGAATGAAAAAAAAAAAGATTTTACCTAAAAAAACAAAGTTATTTGAATTTGATTATTTAGAATCATTAAGGAATTCATTATTGAATTGAGTGATTGTCTTCCATTAGAATAAATGAAAATGAGACTTTTATTTTATTTGTAAAAAAGATTATGATAGCCGCGACATTTTTCTTTACATATGAATGAAGAAATTTCATAATTTTTTCATAATAGAATCTATCAGTATAGATTAATTAAACGAGCTCTCTCGCACGTATTTTAATAATTAAATTAAAAAAAAAATTTATTTTTTTATTAAATAAATAGAAAAAAAAAAGTTAAAGAAAAATAGACAAAGATCGAGTTCTTAAACTTTTCTATTTCTTTTTTTTTGTTCGAATAATATTTTATCCTATTTTTACTTTAAATATTTATTCTTTTTTTTTTGTTTTGAAAATAATTATATAATCTAAAGAAAAAAATAACTAACTAGATAGGGAGTAAATAATAGATGTCTTTCACATCCAATTATACCAGTGAATAACTTTTTTCATTTTTGAATGGCAGTTCCAAAAAAACGTACTTCTATTTCGAAAAAGCGTATTCGTAAAAAAAATTGGAAAAAGAAGGGATATTGGGCAGCATTGAAAGCTTTTTCGTTAGGGAAATCTCTTTCTACAGGTAATTCAAAAAGCTTTTTTGTACAACAAATAAATAACAAAACATTAGAATAATTGGAATTGGCCTAACTTAAACTTAAAAATACATTTTTTAGAATGAAATAAAGACAAGATATACATAAAAAATAAGGTTTCACTTTTTTTTTTATTTAATAAAATAATATATGAATATTATTTTATTTATGGGGATTCTTATTTCCCCCATCACTAACTTGTTGTAATAATAAAGATCTTAGATTTCTTCTCTATTTTCTTTTTTTTTCTTTTTCGATAGAAATACTATAGAAGAAGAAATCTAAGATCTTTAGGAAAAGTCAATAGGTTCTTGCAATTAATTGATTTAAGTTAAATTTTTTGAACTCTTATACCTTTCTGAATGATTATTTCTCCGAATTATTATATCCTTTGCTTGCGATCGAATTGATAAAAGCATCTTTCACTATTAGTGGATATTATATATGAATAATATATGATTTATAAGTGATCAAAAGAATTTTATGTTTGTACAAGAAAATCAATCAAGATAGATATCTTGATAATTATTATTTGAATTGCTCTTTATAAATTAGACAAAAAAAGGGTTTTCGAAAAGTATGATTTTTTATAAAAATAAAAGATTTTTTTTATATTTTTATTATTATATACCCAATTCAGTACCTAATTAGTTTGGTAAATTATAAGACAAATTAACAAAGAAAATTCCTACTAATTAATATAAAAAGTTATGAAAATTATAGAAATCTTTTAAGTTAGATATTGTATTGAAATTGGAATCTGAATCTGTAAAAATATTATTTTTTTATTTTATTAATTGAATTGATAAATTTTTTTTAATC